CGTAAACAACATAGAGGAAGAATGAAGGGAATATCTTATCGAGGTAATCATATTTCTTTCGGTAAATACGCTCTTCAGGCACTTGAACCTGCTTGGATCACGTCTAGACAAATAGAAGCAGGTCGACGAGCAATGACACGAAATGCACGCCGCGGTGGAAAAATATGGGTACGTATATTTCCAGACAAACCGGTTACAGTAAGACCCGCAGAAACACGTATGGGTTCGGGGAAAGGATCCCCTGAATATTGGGTAGCTGTTGTTAAACCAGGTCGAATACTTTATGAAATGGGTGGAGTAACAGAAAATATAGCCAGAAGGGCGATTTCAATAGCATCGTCCAAAATGCCTATACGAACTCAATTCATTATTTCGGGATAAAAAAAAATCAAAAGAAAAAGGTCTTGGGGATAAAAAAACAATAACAGGTGCCGGTTTCTTTCTTTGGACAAACAATATTTCTTTTTTTTTTCTTCACTCTTTGCTTTGCATTGAAAGAATAGATTCTAAAAAAATGATATGATTCAACCCCAGACCCTTTTGAATGTAGCGGATAACAGCGGGGCTCGAGAATTGATGTGTATTCGAATCATAGGAGCTAGCAATCGTCGATATGCTCATATCGGTGACGTTATTGTTGCTGTGATCAAAGACGCAGTGCCAAATATGCCCCTAGCAAGATCAGAGGTGGTCAGAGCTGTAATTGTACGTACTTGTAAAGAACTCAAACGTGATAACGGTATGATAATACGATACGATGACAATGCTGCGGTTGTCATTGACCAAGAAGGAAACCCCAAAGGAACTCGAATTTTTGGTGCAATTGCCCGGGAATTGAGACAGTTAAATTTTACTAAAATAGTTTCATTAGCTCCGGAGGTATTGTAAGGTCTTCTAAAATAAGATAATACCATTGGTTATAGTAAAGTATTTGAAAGAAAGAGATTAAGAAATATATTCAGAATTTTTAGTAGATTGTGTCTCACGCATATGCCTTTAAATTTAAATTTAAATTCATAAACAAATAAGTAAAAAAAAACATGTTGATTATATCAAAATTGGGGAGCACCAAGAAATTTAATTCACCATGGGTAGGGATATTATTGCTGACATAATAACTTCTATACGAAATGCTGATATGGATAGAAAAAGGGTGGTTCGAATAGCATATACTAATATCACTGAAAATATTGTTAAAATACTTTTACGAGAAGGTTTTATCGAAAACGTGAGAAAACATAAAGAAACCAAAAAATATTTTTTGGTTTTAACCCTACGGCATAGAAGGAATAGGAAAAGGTCTTATATAAATTTTTTAAATTTAAAACGGATCAGCCGGCCTGGTCTCCGAATCTATTCGAACTACCAACGAATTCCTAGAATTTTAGGTGGGATGGGAATTGTAATTATTTCTACTTCTCGAGGTATAATGACAGACCGAGAGGCTCGACTAGAACGAATTGGTGGAGAAGTTTTGTGTTATATATGGTAATCCTTCTAATATACGAATTGGGTCCGAAACTTCTTATTTGTGAAAACAAAAAGAAAAGGGGCGGGTTGTCTAATATCGTTCCTCCTCCATCAATTGATACTTCAAGGAGGCTTTACCTGGAATGAAAGAACAAAAATGGATTCATGAAGGTTTAATTACTGAATCCCTTCCCAACGGTATGTTCCGGATTCGTTTAGATAATCAAGATATGATTCTAGGTTATGTTTCGGGAAAGATCCGACGTAGTTTTATACGGATACTACCAGGCGATAGAGTTAAAATTGAAGTAAGTCGTTATGATTCAACCAGAGGACGTATAATTTATCGACTTCGCAATAAGGATTCGAAAGATTAGGTGTTTTTATCAACTTCAACATTCCTTTCGTGAGAAGATGATTCGAGATAAAAAATTCCAAGAAACCTATTTTCTTCCAAAAAATAGATTCAGAATTAAAATGAGGAATGCCAAATATGAAAATAAGAGCTTCTGTTCGTAAAATTTGTGAAAAATGTCGACTAATCCGTAGGCGGGGACGAATTATAGTAATTTGTTCCAACCCAAGACATAAACAAAGACAAGGATAATCAGACTTGTTAAAACACCCGATGTAAAAGTAAAAAGGGTAAAGGGAGGGGTCCTTTTTGACACGAAATGGATATATCCATATATCTCTGACTCATATTTATGAGATGAAAAAATGGCAAAAACTATACCGAGAATTGGTTCACGTAAGAATGGACGTATTGGTTCACGTAAGAATACACGGAGAATACCAAAGGGGGTTATTCATGTTCAAGCAAGTTTCAATAATACTATTGTGACTGTTACAGATGTACGGGGTCGAGTGGTTTCTTGGTCCTCTGCCGGTACTTGTGGATTCAAGGGTACAAGAAGGGGGACGCCCTTTGCTGCTCAAACCGCAGCAGGAAATGCTATTCGTACAGTAGTGGATCAAGGTATGCAACGAGCAGAAGTCATGATAAAAGGACCGGGTCTCGGAAGAGACG